ATTGGAAATAATATAATAAATAATAAATAATGTAATTAATAAATAATAAATAATATAATACAATATTATAATAGTCTTTGAATGAAGGCTCTGGGTGAATAAAAGACATTTGTTAGGGTTTTACTTCTGTTATGGGGGCAGGCAGGAGTGTCAGGGATCCTAGGAGTGTTGGGGGGTAAGGGGGGCATAACGTAGATAAGAAACCCCGGGGCAATAGAAATAGTAGGTTGTTAAGTCTTAAGAATTATTCCTTATGTACGGGTGATGATTTATGTCAGCCTTCCGGTCAATGTAATTAAAGAGTTACATAATCCATCACCCAGACATGATTTTAGACGTATGTACACCCTTTATTTTCTATTACCGTGTTCACTCTGAAATGCCAAATGAAAGGAGGACAAAAAAGAGAACCCCCCACCCTCTGGAAAGAATGCCCGGCATGGTGGGTGTCCCACTAATGGATTCAAAGCATCAACTTATGTAAGCGTCGATGAAAGTGGGAGTAGTCCGATATAAAATGTCCCTGAAGTAGGAACCAAATGCCAGGAATAGATCATTAAAGTGCAACCCTGCCACTTACCTTGTCCCTGACCATCAATAAGACCATGCATTAACCTGTACATTAGATGGTAGGTTCTTATTGGGCAGCGATTGGCCAAGCCATATCATGCCAAATTCTTGTGTGTTATCAATTAGAATCTGACATGTGTCCCGCTTTGAGCCTAATGTACTTATGTTCAGTGGCCAAAGTATATGTCTACTGTAATCTCAACCTATTCATGTTGACGGCATAAATGTTGTTTTATCGGTCTATGTGGAATAGTACATAATTAATAAATATTTAAATTATTTAAATACTATAATAATATTTTTATTAATAATGGATTATGCAGTTCATGTGCGTGCCTACACAAAGAGTAGTTTAGTTAAGAGCACTAGCTTTGGGAGTTAGCGGTGAGGGTTTGAATCCCTTCTCTTTGAGCAGTAGGGAGGATTTTAACCTCCGGCCTCCGGCTTACAAGACCGGCGCTCTGGGCTGAGCTACTAGTGCAGGCTCATCCTATGAATTTGTTTTCGAGGATGCTTACCAGGGGTATGATGATGAGGAATAGGGAGAAGTAAATGACGGAGGCGGCTTGTCCAATGATGATGTATGGGTCTTCGACTGGCATTCCCCCAATTCAGGTCAGGATTGCAATATCTGCAATCAAGGTCCAGAATAGGAATTGGGTGAAAGGGCGGAAGGTTAGGCCTCGTTGTTTTGATGTGTGAAGGATAGGAACAATTATTAGTACTAGGATAGAGCCTAATAGGGCTAGGACTCCTCCTAGTTTGTTAGGAATTGATCGGAGAATGGCGTAGGCAAACAGGAAATATCACTCGGGCTTGATGTGTGGTGGAGTGACTAGGGGGTTAGCTGGTGTGAAGTTATCGGGGTCTCCTAGTAGGTTGGGAGAGAATAGGGCGAGTGAAGAGAGGGCAAGGAGGGCAACCGCGAATCCGAGAAGGTCTTTATAGGAGAAATAGGGGTGGAACGGGATTTTGTCTACGTCAGAATTTATTCCCAGGGGGTTGTTCGAGCCTGATTCGTGTAGAAAAAGCAAGTGGAGGAGGGTAGCAGCTGCAATAATGAAAGGAAATAAAAAATGAAATGCAAAAAAACGGGTTAGAGTGGCGTTATCAACTGAAAATCCTCCTCAGATTCATTGGACAAGATTGTTACCGATGTATGGAACAGCGGATAGGAGATTGGTAATTACGGTTGCTCCTCAGAATGATATTTGTCCTCAGGGGAGAACATATCCTACGAAGGCTGTTATTATTACTAGTAAAAGGAGGACTACTCCAATGTTTCAAGTTTCCTTGTTTAGGTATGAGCCATAATATAGTCCTCGGCCAATGTGGAGGTAGATACAGATGAAGAAGAATGATGCGCCGTTGGCGTGAAGGCTTCGGATTAATCATCCGTAGTTTACGTCTCGGCAAATGTGCGCGACGGAAGAGAAGGCTGTAGCAATGTCAGAGGTGTAGTGTATGGCTAGGAACAACCCTGTGAGAATTTGGATAATTAAGCACATGCCTAATAAGGAGCCAAAGTTTCATCAGGCTGAGATATTGGAGGGGGTTGGTAGATCGACTACTGCTCCGTTAGCGATTTTAAGGAGGGGGTGGGTTTTTCGAAGGCTGGCCATTAGGTGTTTTTATAGTTGAATAACAACGGTGGTTTTTCAAGCCATTAGTCCTGGTTAAAATCCTGGTGGAAACTATGGTTTATATCATGTCTTTGTTCACATTGGGTTTGGTTTTGGGGCTGTTAGCGGTGGCTTCCAACCCGTCACCGTACTTTGCAGCCTTTGGTTTAGTGATTGTTTCTGGGGTTGGGTGTGGGGTGATTGCTGGGTGTGGGGGACCTCTACTGTCGCTTATTCTGTTTTTAATCTATTTGGGGGGAATATTGGTTGTGTTTGCATATACTGCTGCTCTTGCAGCTGAACCTTATCCTGAAAGCTTGGGGAGTGGACCGGTCTTTGAATCTATACTTGGGTATGGTGTGACAGTTGCCCTTGCTTCTTGTTTCTTTTGAGGGGGGTGGTATGAGTTCTCTTGGCTGTCTGTAGATGAGCTAGGGGAGATATTAACTGTTCGGGGGGATGTGAGTGGTGTTGCGTTGATATACTCGCTAGGGGGAGGGTTGTTGGCTGTTAGTGCTTGAGTGCTTGTTTTGACGCTTTTTATTGTTTTAGAATTAACCCGTGGCTTTAGTCGTGGGGTACTTCGGTCTGTTTAAAGTGCTAGGAGCATAGTTGCTATGGCTAGTGTAAAGAGGAAAAGGGTTAGGTAAGTTTTGATTATACCTCGTTGGGTGTTGCTTGTTGTTGTGATTAGGGGGGCATTAATGGAAATTAGGGCTTTGGGAGCTACTTTTTCTAGTCAAGTCTGGTCAATAGTCTGGCTTGCGAGGGTTTGGCCTAACGCGAGGTTTAGTTTAGGGGTTACTCGGTGGATGATAGAAGGAAAAAACCCTAGGGCGTTGGAGAAGTGGTGGGGAGTTAGGGTTGGATGTGGCTTGAATTGTTTGTTTGTTAGGGATGCTAGTTCAAGGGCTAGAAGTAGGCCAAGAACGGTAACTGTTAGGGCTGCTATTTTAAGAGGAGCTGGTATGGTTATTACTTGAGTTTTTAGGGGGATGATGTTGGAGGTAATTAGTAGGCCCGCAACAATGCTACCCCAGGCTAATCGTTTGATTGGATTAATTACGGCTGGGTTGTTCTCATTGATTGGGGATAGGGGGTTAAATCGGGGGAAACCCATTGAAACGAAGAATACCACTCGGAGGCTGTAAACAGCGGTGAAAGAAGTGGCGATGAGGGTTAAGGCTAGGGCCCAGGCGTTCAGGTAGGAGTTGTTTAGTGCTTCTAAGATAGCATCTTTAGAGAAGAATCCGGCTAGGAATGGGGTACCGGTTAAGGCTAGGCTGCCTAGTGTAAGGCAAGATGAGGTGAAGGGGGTCAGGTGTTGTATGCCTCCTATTTTTCGGATGTCTTGTTCATCATTAAGGCTATGAATAATTGAGCCGGAACAGAGGAAAAGCATTGCTTTGAAAAAGGCGTGGGTACAGATGTGCAGAAAGGCAAGTTGGGGTTGGTTGAGTCCGATAGTGACTATTATTAATCCTAGTTGACTTGATGTGGAGAATGCTACAATTTTTTTAATATCATTCTGGGTGAGGGCGCATGTGGCGGTAAATAAAGTTGTTAGTGCTCCTAAGCATAGGCAGGTTGTGAGGGCTGTTTGGTTATGTTCCATTAAAGGGCTTAGGCGGATTAGGAGGAAAATACCTGCAACAACTATAGTGCTGGAGTGAAGGAGAGCGGACACTGGTGTGGGGCCCTCCATGGCGGAGGGTAGTCAGGGGTGGAGGCCAAACTGTGCTGATTTTCCTGTGGCTGCCAAAATTAGGCCGAGTAGAGGAAAGGTCAGGTCTATTGAGTTGGCGTTTGAGAAGATTTGTTGAATTTCCCAGGAGTTAAGGTTGGTTGCTATCCAGGCTATGGCGAAGATTAAGCCAATATCCCCAACACGATTGTAGAGTACTGCTTGGAGGGCGGCAGTGTTTGCGTCCGCGCGGGAGTATCATCAGCCGATTAGGAGAAATGATATGATTCCTACACCTTCTCAGCCAATAAATAACTGAAATATGTTATTTGCAGTAACCAGGATAATTATGGCAATAAGAAAGGTTAATAGATATTTAAAGAATCGATTTATGTTAGGGTCGGAGTGCATATATCAGGATGCGAATTCAAGGATTGATCAGGTAACATAAAGGGCTACGGGTGTAAAAATGATAGAGTAATGGTCGAAGTAGAGGCTAATGTTAATGTCAAATATTAGTGTATTTATTCAGCTTCAGGTGGTGGTTATGATTTGTGTACCTTCGTTGAGGAAGAGGGCTAGTGGGAGGAGGCTAACAAGGAATGCTAGTTTTACGGCAGTTTTTACTTTAGCTAGGGCTCAGTCCGGATGTTGAGGGTTGGGGGTTAAGGTGGTTAATAGGGGATATAAGAGGAAAATAAAAATGATAATCAGGCTTGATGTTATTATTAGTGCGGAGGGGTGCATAGCTACTACTTGGATTTGCACCAAGAGTTTTTGGTTCCTAAGACCAACGGATGAGCTGTTATCCTTTAGGAGCTACTTAGACGAGTGATCCTTGGGGTCCAACCAAGGAGGCAAAGATTAGCAGTCTTTGTTGCTGCGAGCATCTCTCGGTGGACAAGAGGATTTTAACCTCTGTTTTTAGAATCACAATCTAATGTTTTTGTTAAACTATGTCTACAGGCAGTTCAACCTCATACTAGCTCTGGTTTTAGGATGAGGAGGAAGAGCGGGGTAAGGTGGAGGACAATTAGGAGGTGCTCTCGAGAGTGAGTGGGTTGAATTGAGAGGATGTGCAGGGGGAGTTGTCCTCGCTGAGTTATTAAGAATATGTACAGGGAGTAGCCTGCTGTAATGAGTGTTCCGCCCCCTGTTAGGATTAGGGTCCATCAAGACCAGTTAAACAGGGAGGTAATAACCATCAGCTCTCCCATGAGGTTAGGGAGAGGGGGGAGAGCGAGGTTGGCTAGGCTTGCGAGGAATCATCATGTTGCTATTAAAGGAAGGGCAACTTGTAGGCCTCGGGCTAATAGTAGAGTCCGACTGTGCGTGCGTTCATAATTAGTGTTGGCTAGGCAAAATAGTGCTGAGGAGGTGAGGCCGTGGGCAATTATTAGAATTAGGGCCCCTGTGAAGCCTCAGGATGTTTGGACGAGGATTCCGCCCACTACTAAACCTATATGGCTGACTGAGGAGTAGGCAATTAGTGATTTTAGATCTGTTTGGCGCAAGCAAATTGAGCCTGTTATAATTACTCCTCATAAGGCGAGAATGATGAATGGGTAGCATAGTTCTTTAGTCAGGGGGCCAAGAACGGTTAGCATTCGTATTATTCCGTAGCCTCCTAATTTTAGGAGTACAGCGGCTAGGACTATGGATCCTGCGACGGGGGCTTCTACATGGGCTTTTGGCAGTCAAAGGTGGGCCCCATAAAGGGGCATTTTTACCAGGAAAGCGAGCATGCATCCAATTCATCAGAACTTATTGGCCCAAGTGTCAGGGCATAGGAAGGTTGTGTGTTGAAGGGTGAGGAGAGATAGGGTCCCTGCGGTGTTTTGCAGAAGGAGTAGTGCTACTAGCAGTGGTAGGGAGCCTGCTAGGGTATAAAATAAAAAATAGGTGCCGGCGTTGAGGCGTTCTGTTTGGTTTCCTCATCGGGTGATAAGAATCAGGGTGGGGATTAGGGTTGCCTCAAATATAACATAAAACATGAGGACTTCGGTAGCTCCAAAGGCTAGGATAAGAAAAAATTGGAGGGATGTAAGGAGGGAGATATACATTCGTTGTCGGCTAAGTGGTTCAGGGGTGAGGTGGTTTTGGCTGGCTAAGATTATTAGGGGTAGAAGTCAGCAGGTTAAGACCAGCAGGGGCGTGGATAATCCATCTGTAGCAAGATAAAAGTTAAGGGAAGCCCACCCAGTTTCAGAGATATTTTTTAATCAGATTAAACTAACTGCGGCGATCAGTAGGCTGTGGAATAAGCTGGAGGGTCATAATCATTTAGGGGGCACCAATCATGTTGTGGGGACCATTAGTAGGGTTGGAATAAGGATTTTTAGCATTGTAGGAGATTAAGGGCTTGTAGTCGGTCTGAGCCATGTGTGCGAGCGGTGGCTACTAGTAAGGCAAGCCCTGTGCTTGCCTCACAAGCTGAAAATGCGAGGAGAAAAACGGGTAGAACGGAAAAGCTCGCGGAGCTAAATTGTATTGATCACAGGGATAAAGCAATGAATAAGGAGAGCATTATCCCTTCGAGGCAGAGCAGGGCAGACAGCAGGTGGGTGCGGTGAAATGTTAGGCCTGCTAGTCCAAGGATAAATGCTGTAGAAAAGGAGAAGTGGACGGGGGTCATAAGGTGATTATGGGTTTGAACCATAAGTTTTTGAGCCGAAATCAAATGTTTTTTTTAAACTAATTACCTATTCTGCTCACTCTAGTCCTTCTTGGACTCATTCGTAGATGAGGCCTAGGGTGGCGATGAAAAGAACGATGGAGGCTCACAGGAAGGTAAGTAGTGGGGAGTCTAATTGATTTCCTCAAGGAAGGGGTAGTAGTAGGGCAATTTCTAAGTCGAAAAGAAGGAAGAGAATGGCGATTAAGAAAAATCGTAGTGAAAATGGGAGGCGGGCTGATCCTAGTGGGTCGAATCCGCATTCATAGGGGGAAAGCTTTTCGTGGTCGGGAGTCATTTGGGGTAGTCAAAATGAAACAATTGCCAGGATGGCGGAGAGTAGGGTGGTTAATAGAATAATGGTTGCGATTAAATTCATTTATCTTTCCTTGGATTTTAACCAAGACCGAGTGGTTGGAAATCACTCATACTGAAGTTAGTACTAGAAAGATTATGAGCCTCATCAATAAATAGAGATGTAAAGGAATAATCATACTACATCTACAAAGTGTCAGTATCATGCGGCGGCTTCAAATCCGAAGTGGTGTTCTGATGTAAAGTGGTATTGAATTTGACGGATTAGGCATACAGCTAGAAATGTGGAGCCAATGATTACATGTAGGCCGTGGAATCCTGTTGCGACGAAAAAGGTTGATCCGTAAACACCGTCTGCAATGGTAAATGGGGCTTCGTAGTATTCTATTGCTTGAAGAAATGTAAAATAAAAGCCAAGAAGAATAGTCAGGAGTAATGATGGAATGGCTTGGTTGCGTCCTCCTTCTATAATGCTATGGTGGGCTCATGTTACGGTAACACCCGACGCTAGTAGGACTGCGGTGTTCAGGAGGGGTACTTCAAAGGGATCTAGGGGAGTGATTCCGGTGGGAGGTCAGCAGCCTCCTAATTCGGGAGTTGGAGCTAGGCTTGAGTGGTAAAAGGCTCAGAAAAAGCCCAGAAAAAAGAATACTTCTGATGTAATGAAGAGGATTATTCCGTATCGCAGGCCTTTTTGGACGGGAGGGGTGTGATGTCCTTGGAATGTACCTTCTCGGACGATGTCTCGTCATCATTGATACATTGTTAGTAGAAGGAGGATAGTGCCGAGTACTATTAGAGTTGTTGAGTTGTAGTGGAATCAAATTGCTAGGCCGGATGTCATTAACAAAGCGGCAACGGCGCCTGTTAATGGTCAGGGGCTGGGGTCGACCATGTGGTATGCGTGTGCTTGATGGGCCATTAGACGTTTTCTTGTAGGTAAAGGCTTAGTAGAAGAACAAATACATAGGCCTGGATCATGGCAACGGCTACTTCAAGAAGGGTAAGAAGGAGTAGAAGGGTGGCCGTAAGGATGGCTACTGTGGGTATCAGGGGTAGGAGAACATAGGCTGCGGTAGCAATTAGTTGAATAAGGAGGTGTCCTGCGGTAAGGTTAGCGGTGAGTCGCACTCCCAGGGCTAGGGGGCGGATGAAGAGGCTAATGGTTTCGATAATAATTAGTACTGGAATTAAGAGGGTTGGTGTCCCTTCGGGAAGGAGGTGGCCTAGGGCGTGGGTCGGTTGGTTTCGTATTCCAATGATTACTGTGGCAAGTCAGAGGGGGACAGCAAGGCCTATGTTAAGGGATAGTTGAGTTGTAGGGGTAAAGGTGTAGGGGAGAAGTCCTAGCATATTAAGAGTAATGAGGTATAGTATTAGTGATGTGAGGATGAGGGCTCATTTGTGGCCTCCAAGGTTTATGGGAAGGAGGAGTTGCTGGGTAAACCGGTTAATGAATCAGTTTTGGAGTGTTAGGAAACGATTGGTTTGTCATCGGGCAGTGGGAGTTGGAAAGAGGATTCATGGGAGAAGAAGGGCTAGAGCCATTAAAGGAATTCCTAGGAAAAAGGGGCTTATAAATTGGTCGAAGAAGCTTAGTGTCATGGTCAGTTTCAGGATTCTGTTTTTGGCTTTTCCGTGTTTTGTGGGGAAGATTCATTTGGAAAGACGTGGGCTATTACTTTAGGTGGTAGAAAAAATAAGAAGACTAGTCAGGAGAAGACTAGAATGGCAAATCAAGGTGCGGGGTTAAGTTGAGGCATGTCGCTAGGGGTGGTTGGGAGTCACCAATCTTTAGCTTAAAAGGCTAACGCTAGTTCCCTACTTAGCTTCTTAGCGAGGCGTCTTCAAGTATTGTGGAGGATCAGTTTTCAAAGTGTTCTAGGGGGACGGCTTCAACTACGATTGGTATAAAGCTGTGGTTTGCGCCGCAGATTTCTGAGCATTGTCCGTAGAATACACCTGGACGTGATGTAATAAAGGCTGTTTGGTTTAGACGTCCTGGCACTGCGTCTATTTTTACGCCAAGGGCTGGGACGGCTCACGAGTGTAGTACGTCTTCGGCCGATACTAAGACTCGAACTGGGGATTCAGTGGGGACGACTATTCGATGGTCTGCTTCAAGTAGTCGGAATTGGCCAGGGGCCAGGTCTTGTGTAGGAATCATGTATGAGTCAAATCCGAGATCTTCATAGTCTGTGTATTCATAGCTTCAATATCATTGATGTCCTATTGCTTTAATAGTGAGGTGTGGGTCGTTGATTTCATCCATAAGGTAAAGAATTCGGAGTGAAGGGAGGGCAATTAGAATTAAAATGACGGCAGGGAGAATGGTTCAAATAATTTCGATTTCCTGTGAATCCAAGATGTACTTGTTTGTGAGTTTGGTGGAAACCATGGCGACAATAATGTATAGAACGAGTGTGCTAATAAGAAAGACGATTATTAAGGCGTGGTCGTGAAAGTGTAGGAGTTCCTCTATAACGGGTGAGGCTGCATCTTGAAATCCTAGTTGTGAGGGATGGGCCATTATTTAGTAAGACACGCGGGGGTTTAACCCACAATTTTGCCTTGACAAGGCAATGTAATTTGTTTTACTAGTATCTTATTAAGAAAGTGGCAGAGTGGTTATGTGCTTGGCTTGAAACCAATTTATGGGGGTTCGATTCCCTCCTTTCTCGTCTAAGTTGCCTGTACTTGAACGAAAGCAGGTTCTTCAAATGTGTGATATGGGGGCGGGCAGCCGTGAAGTCATTCAACATTTGTTGAGGTAAGTTCTACGGATAGGACTTCTCGTTTAGCTGCGAATGCTTCTCAGATAATGAACAGGAATAAAATTACTGCTATTAGGGACACTAGAGATCCAATTGAGGATACTGTGTTTCATAGTGTATAAGCGTCAGGGTAGTCTGAGTAGCGTCGGGGTATTCCGGCCAGACCCAGGAAGTGTTGGGGGAAGAATGTGAGGTTTACACCTACAAATATCACCCCAAAATGGATTTTTGTCCATGTGTCGTGTAGGGTATAACCCGAAAATAAGGGGAATCAGTGGACGAAGGCAGCGACAATAGCGAAGACAGCTCCTATTGAAAGGACGTAGTGGAAGTGAGCTACTACATAGTATGTATCGTGAAGTACGATGTCTAAGGATGAATTTGCTAGGACAATTCCTGTTAAGCCTCCTACTGTAAATAGGAAAATAAAGCCCAGGGCTCATAGAAGGGGGGTTTCTCATTTAATTGTGCCACCATGTAATGTGGCAAGTCAGCTAAATACTTTTACTCCGGTTGGAATTGCGATAATTATTGTGGCTGAGGTAAAGTAGGCTCGAGTGTCAACATCCATTCCAACTGTAAATATGTGATGGGCTCATACGATGAATCCAAGAAGTCCAATAGCCATTATAGCTCAGACCATTCCTATATAACCGAAAGGCTCTTTTTTACCTGAGTAGTAGGCAACAATGTGTGAAATCATTCCGAAGCCAGGGAGAATAAGAATGTACACTTCTGGGTGGCCAAAGAATCAGAATAGATGTTGGTAAAGAATAGGGTCCCCTCCTCCAGCAGGATCAAAAAATGTGGTATTGAGATTTCGGTCGGTGAGAAGCATCGTAATTCCGGCGGCTAGGACAGGGAGGGATAAGAGTAGAAGAACTGCTGTAATCAGAACCGCTCAAACAAATAATGGTGTTTGATATTGAGAGATGGCAGGAGGCTTCATGTTAATAATTGTTGTAATAAAATTAATTGCCCCTAGAATGGATGAAATACCTGCCAGGTGGAGAGAGAAGATGGTTAGGTCGACAGAGGCTCCTGCGTGGGCCAGATTTCCTGCAAGAGGGGGATAAACGGTTCATCCAGTCCCGGCCCCAGCTTCTACGCTTGAAGAGGCAAGAAGTAGTAGAAGGGAGGGAGGGAGGAGTCAAAAGCTCATGTTGTTTATTCGGGGAAATGCTATGTCAGGGGCTCCAATTATTAGGGGAATTAATCAGTTTCCAAAACCACCAATCATAATTGGTATTACTATAAAGAAAATTATAACGAAAGCATGTGCTGTAACGATAACGTTGTAGATTTGATCGTCGCCTAAGAGGGCGCCGGGTTGGCTTAGTTCTGCTCGGATTAATAGACTTAAGGCTGTTCCTACTATTCCAGCTCAAGCACCAAAAATTAAATAAAGGGTGCCGATATCTTTATGATTGGTTGAGAAGAGTCAACGTGTAATTGCCACGGGTAAGATGGCTGAGGGTTAAGCGGTGGATTGTAGCCCCATATACAGAGGTTTAAATCCTCTTCTTACCAGCCCTGAGGTGTTTTGACATTTCAGATTGCAAATCTGAAGGAGCAGACTAAACGTCTGCCGGGGCTTTCCCCCGCCTATTTTGTTTTAACTAGGCGGGGGAAAGTTAGACGGATGCTCGCTGGTTTGAGCGTTTAGCTGTTAACTAAAAGTTTGTAGGATCGAGGCCTGCCTGTCTAGAAAGGCTTTAGCTTAATTAAAGTGTCTGTTTTGCATACAGGAGATGTGGGGTAATGTCCTGCAAGTCTTACAAAGACTGGAAGATTTTCACTCCCACTGGGGACTTTGAAGGCCCCTGGTCTAGAATGTTAGCCTAAGTCTCTAGGTGGTTAGGAGAGCCGCTAGGGCAGGGGTTAGTGGGAGGAGGCAGATTGTGGCTGTTGTGGCTGTTGAGAGTAGGAGTGTGGATTGTGTTGAGGGGAGTCGTCAGGGTGTTGTCCCGGTGGGGGTGTTGGGGGAGATTGTGAGGGTGGAGGCATAGGTAATTCGGAGATAAAAGTATAGGCTAAGTAGTGCAGTTAGTGCGGCTAGGGTGGCGGGGAGTGCGAGGTCTTGTTTAGTTAGCTCTTGGAGGATTAGTCATTTTGGTATGAAGCCTGTTAGAGGGGGGAGTCCTCCTAGGGAGAGGAGAATCAGGGGTGTGAGGGAGGCAAGTACCGGGGTTTTTGCTCAAGAGGTGGCTAGGGCATTAATGTTTGTGGAAATGTTCAGTTTAAAGATTAGGAATGCTGTGGTTGTTATAATAAAGTATGTAATTAATGCTAGGAGTGTAAGGGAAGGGGAAAATTGGATAATTAGGATTATTCATCCCAGGTGGGCAATAGAAGAGTAGGCTAGGATCTTTCGTAGTTGTGTTTGGTTAAGCCCCCCTCAGCCACCCACTATCGTGGACATAAGTCCAAGGAATATTAGCAGGTTTGAATTTGTTGGTTGTACTTGCAGTAAAAGTGCGAAAGGGGCAAGTTTTTGCCAGGTGGATAGAATGAGACCGGTGGTTAGGTCTAGGCCTTGGAGGACTTCTGGTAGTCATGAGTGTAGCGGGGCTAAGCCAAGTTTTAGGGCGAGGGCAATAGTGATTATTGTGATAGGGAGGGGGTGTGAGGTTTGTTGAATGTCTCATTGTCCGGTCAGTCATGCGTTTGTTGTGCTGGCAAATATGAGTGTCGCGGCAGCTGTTGCTTGAGTCAGAAAATATTTTGTGGCGGCTTCAACTGCTCGGGGGTGGTATTGATGTGCTATCAGGGGGATGATGGCGAGGGTGTTGATTTCTAAGCCCATCCAAGCAAGGAGTCAGTGGGAACTCATGAATGTGACAGTGGTTCCTAGGCCTAAGCTAAATATTAGGGTGGCTAAAACATAAGGGCTCATTAGTAAGGGAAGGACTTTAACCAACATGTTTGGGGTATGGGCCCAAAAGCTTGACTTAGCTGACTTTACTAGGAAGTGGTGTAGTGGAAGCACTGAGAGTTTTGATCTCTCCAGGTAGGGTTCGAGTCCCTTCTTTCTAAGGAGTTGGGGGGATTTTAACCCCCGTGTTTCACTCTATCAAAGTGGCCCTTAGGATTCAGGCACAACTCCGGCACAGGTTTATAGCTGTGGGGGGAGCCCGGCGAATGCTACAGGTAAAGCTAAGTGCCATACGATTAAGGCGAGGGTCAGAGGTAAGAAGTTTTTTCAGATTAAGTGCATAAGTTGATCATATCGGAAGCGTGGGTAGGAGGCTCGGACTCAGAGGAAAACAATTGATAGGAAGGCTGCTTTAGTTATTAAGTTTGCGGAGGTGAGTCCTGGGAATGAGGGAATGTGTGAAGCCCCTAGGAATAGGACTGCGGATAACGTGTTTATTAGAAGAATATTAGCATATTCTGCTAGAAAGAATAGGGCGAAAGGACCTCCGGCGTATTCTACGTTAAAACCGGAGACTAGTTCGGATTCACCTTCAGTTAGGTCGAAGGGGGCTCGGTTGGTTTCTGCCAGGGTTGAAATAAATCATATGGCGGCTATTGGCCAGGCGGGGAAGATGAGTCAGATGCTTTCTTGGGTGGTGCTAAATGTTTGGAGGGTGAATCCTCCGGCGAAGATAATTATGCATAACAGGATTAGGCCAAGGCTTACTTCATACGAGATGGTTTGTGCAACTGCTCGTAAGGCTCCGATTAGGGCGTATTTAGAGTTGGATGCCCATCCCGAGCCAAGGATAGAGTATACTGCTAGGCTTGATAGGGCAAGGATAAACAGGATCCCTAAGTTCAGGTCAATTACTGGGTATGGTATGGGTATGGGGGCTCATAGGGTCATGGCTAGTGTTAGGGCGAGCATTGGAGTTAATAGAAATAATAGTGGGGAGGACGTCGATGGGCGTACGGGTTCTTTAATAAAAAGTTTTACTCCGTCTGCGATTGGTTGAAGAAGTCCGTATGGACCGACGACATTGGGGCCTTTACGTAGTTGCATGTAGCCTAACACTTTACGTTCAACTAAGGTGAGGAAGGCTACTGCTAGAAGAATGGGAACGATGAAGGCCAAGGGGGAGATCACGTGGGTAATGAGAGTTGAGATCATAATTAAGAAGAGGAGTTGAACCTCCGTGTAAAGGACTTAGGTCTTTTGCAATCATCCGGGCTCTGCCACCTTAATATGCCATGCTCTTTAACGTGGTTAAGCATCTCTTTGTTCGTTTGAGTTGGGTTCAATGAGTCGAGGTAAGGCGTGTTTTTAACAGGGGCCTCTTCTTTTTGGTCCTTTCGTACTAAAAAAGGATTGCGTCATAGATAGAAACCGACCTGGATTACTCCGGTCTGAACTCAGATCACGTAGGATTTTAATCGTTGAACAAACGAACCTTTAATAGCGGCTGCACCATTGGGATATCCTGATCCAACATCGAGGTCGTAAACCCCCTTGTCGATATGGGCTCTGTAAGGGGATTGCGCTGTTATCCCTAGGGTAACTCGGTTCGTTGATCGGCTTTGCCGGATCTTAAGGTCAGATGTTCTGTTTTTTAGAGCAGGGGCTCTTTTTTGAGGGACGGGTGGTCCCATTCCACATGGGGGTTTTTTGTTTCCCCGCGGTCGCCCCAACCAAAGGCATTAGGACAGGTTTACGTATGTTTAGTTCCTTTATAAGGGTTACTTGGTACGGTCTGCTTGTTGCCTAAAGCTCCATAGGGTCTTCTCGTCTTATGTCCTTATCCCCGCTTCTGCACGGGGGGATCAATTTCATTAACTTGGGAAAGGAGACAGTTAAACCCTCGTTATGCCATTCATACAGGTCCCCATTTAAGAGACAAGTGATTGCGCTACCTTCGCACGGTCAAAATACCGCGGCCGTTAAACGTAAAAGTCACAGGGCAGGCTGGACCTCCTATTCTTTGATTCGCAAGAGGCGATGTTTTTGGTAAACAGGCGAGGCTTGTGTTTGCCGAGTTCCTTCTCTCCCTTTCAGCTTTCCCTTGCGGTAATTCCAGTGTGGGGTCAACGGCTAATTGTTTGAGCGTTTTTCTTGTTATCTTTTTTATTATCACTACCCTCTTTGGTTGGGGCCGTTAATGTTCGGTGCGGGTTCGTTCCGGTGTACACTTGTGCTTGGAGAAAGTCAGTACTTTCTTATTACTCATATTAGCATAATCAGTCCTATGGTTGCATAGGAGGGCCTGATATAAATTTAGGGGATTTAGATTTGTGTTATCGGGATTGGGGGAAGTAAAATGTTCGAGCTTTAACGCTTTCAGTTGGGATGGCTGCCTTTAGGCCCACCTAAACATAATGCCTTTAATTTAATTTGATCTTAATCCTCCTGGTAAAGTTGTTTCTTGTGTCACAGGGGCTGTACCTCCTGTAACTAACTCCCTTAGGGCTCTCTTGGTCGGGTTAAGTGGTACGAATTTGAAAAAAGGGTCTAGGGGGCTGAACTTCTATCCATTTCTCAGGCAACCAGCTATAACTAAGTTCGGTAGGTTTATCACCTCTACTCAAAGATCTTCCCACTCTTTTGCCACAGAGACGGGTGCGTCCTATTTGAGACTGTCCTGGAGTAGCTCAATAAGTTTCGGGGGTTTAAACTAAAATTCTTTTTGCTTAGGGGTACTGGCTAAATCATGATGCAAAAGGTACGAGGGTAGATCTCTGCTTTTTCTGGCTTAACTGGGTTATTTCATTTCTCTTTCAGCTTTCCCTTGCGGTACTTTTTCTATTGCTCTATGGTCTTTTTCTATCACCTATACTAGAGTGGAAAAATGGTTTGTTTTTATTTTGTAGTGTTTATGGGGTTATTTATGTTTGGTTGTTGATTTTATGTAAGTAGGCTAGCTATTGGGCTTCAGGGTAACCCGATTTGCACGGGTGACTTCTCGGTGTAAGTGAGATGCTTTGCTGTCTTAGCTATACTCTGAGTTTTTCCAAGTGCACTTTCCAGTACACTTACCATGTTACGACTTGCCTCCCCTCAGCAGAAGTTGGTGAATTAGTTATGAGGTTGATTGGAGCTTGGGGAGAGTGACGGGCGGTGTGTGCGCGCTTCAGAGCCGGTTTCAGAGAAGCTCTCTACTCTTCTCTTACTACTAAATCCTCCTTCAGATGTATTTTTCAATATATCGTTCGTGATTACCTGGGGCAGGTAATGTAGCCCATTGCTTCCCTTTCCGTACGCTACACCTCGACCTGACGTACTAGGCTTTGCCAATTTTGCTCATTAAGAAGCCTTCACAGGATAAGCTGACGACGGCGGTATATAGGCGGGTTGAACAAGGAAAGGTGAGGTTGAACGGGGGTTATCGGTTCTAGAACAGGCTCCTCTAGGTGGATCTAAAGCACCGCCAAGTCCTTTGGGTTTTAAGCTAATGCTCGTAGTCCCCTGGCGGATGGCTTAAATGTAAGGGACCATCAATGTTTAGGGCTAGGCATAGTGGGGTATCTAATCCCAGTTTGTGCCTTAGCTTTCGTGGGTTGGGAATTGGATAGGGCCACTTTCGTCGTTGTTCTTCTTGCTTTCGGGTGCGTAAAACAGCCTTGAAAGCATTCGGCTCTAGTTTAGCTGTGTTTCTCTTAACCACTCTTTACGCCGATAGTCTGTCAGCTTGGGCCCCTCGTATAACCGCGGTGGCTGGCACGAGTTTTACCGGCCCTCTGAAACCCTAACTAAGTCAAGTTTTCACTCATGGCTTAATGTTTGTCACTGCTGAGTTCCCTTGAGGGCGTGGCTAAGCAAGGTGTCTTGGGCTAATTTTGGATTGTGCCTGATACCAGCTCCTTGTTCCCGAGCGGGGAACTATAGGGCATCTTCACGGGGGTGCGGAGACTTGCATGTGTAAGTTAGGTTAGAGTTGACAGAAAAGTCAGGACCAAGCCTTTGTGCTTTCGGAGCTTTCTAGGGCTCGTCTTAACATTTTCAGCGTTACGCTTTAAGTAAGCTACGATAGC